CTTCAACTATGAATACTACTGTTTTATGAAAAAACCAAAGCCCCTTATCGGATTTGAACCGATGACTTACGCCTTACCATGGCGTTACTCTACCACTGAGTTAAAAGGGCTTGTTTGATTCAATTCCTGAATAAGCTACCAGTCAATATGTGTTTAGTGTATATCCATATTATATGTTACATGTATGTATATAAATACATCTTATACGTTATAATATATTTTAAACGTATACGTATAGCGGTTCACTCAGGAACGATAAATTTGATTTACATAATCAGTATAGGGTATATACTTGGAAGTATAAGTAAAAAGGTTTATTGATATTGGATTTGATAAATATCAATGCAATGAATTGTTTGAAGACAGATCCTAATTGCTATCATAACGAAATTCATTTGATTGATACATGTACCTACCAATTCAACCTAGATCCAAAATATTTCATCGAATCATTAATAAAGCGATTCGGCTTTTCCCCCAAACCAAATTCTTAGAGAAAAAGAGAAAAAAAATTTAAATTTGAAAGAAAAAAAGAAAATCAATTTCTTTATGGAATTTTTTATTTATGGAATCATAGAATGTCGATTAGAATGAACGATTCATGAATATAAATAATAAAAAAATTCTATTTATATAAAATATTCAAAGACAGAAAGATCCTTCGCATTGAGTCATACGATTCCATTATATTGACAATTTCAAAAAACTATTCATACTATGATCATAGTATGATGGCGGTCGGGCAAGTATGCCCCCATCGTCTAGCGGTTCAGGACATCTCTCTTTCAAGGAGGCAGCGGGGATTCGACTTCCCCTGGGGGTAGGGTACTATGAAAAGAAGTTGATCATGGATTATCACTAAGCCTGGATTGATTCTTCCCGGGTCGATGCCCGAGCGGTTAATGGGGACGGACTGTAAATTCGTTGGCAATATGTCTACGCTGGTTCAAATCCAGCTCGGCCCAATAATTCGCCGATCCACCCACCATGAAATGATATAACCCATTTGTTGTTCTCCAGAAATGCTCGATCCCAATAGAAAAAGTCAAACTGATATATTTTTACCGCTATCGCTATTTATTTACTCTATTTATTTTTTTTTTTCAACAAGTTTTGATCTTTCTAATGATCTAGATTCATATCAAGATCTGGAAGTGTAAAGTCTAAGGAAAAGAGTAAAGAAAAAAAAGACCTTTTTCATTGAAAGATTGATTATCCAATTGATTTGGAAATAACGAAAAGATTATTAGTAATCCATGCCGCTCTTGCTAAAGCGCATATCCATATCGAAAGTATTTGAATGAAATCAGAAGAATATGTATACTGTACACTAAATTTTATTAAGTTATTTCCTGGGGATTGTAGTTCAATTGGTCAGAGCACCGCCCTGTCAAGGCGGAAGCTRCGGGTTCGAGCCCCGTCAGTCCCGATGGATCCAAATCCAATAAAAAAATAAAGTAATTTATCCTTCCATTTTTCTGTGAAAGGGAGTACAAGTAGTAGGGTATAGAAAAAAGGGTGTAAAAGAATGAAAAATGGAAATCAAAATAAAGTTAAAGTAAAGGGATTTTTTATTGTATCAGGAATTGACTTTGGAATTTGGTATGGATAAAAGATCTTCCTATGTTATACTATTCAATTCTTGACGATGAATCGATTTCTCAGATATTGTTATTCATGATATTGATCCGATTCGATTACACGAGTGTAATCCACCCCGTTGAATTTACCGACAAAAGATTTATCATCTCTATGGGATTAAATCCCGAGTTATTTCAAATTAAAGAAAAATGAAACGATGAAATTATGGAAGTCAATATTCTCGCATTTATTGCTACTGCACTGTTCATTTTAGTTCCTACTGCTTTTTTACTTATCATATACGTAAAAACAGTAAGTCAAAGTGATTAATTTGAATTAAACTTGTGACTTTTTATTTCTTATCAATGATTAATGATTGAAGAGAAGAAATAAAATAAAAAGGATTCCAATTTCGCGTTTTAAATGAAATGAGCGAACTAGAATCAGCAGTATTCTATGAGAGCAGTATTCTATGAGATACTAGATAGTATGGTAGAAAAAAATCTTTTTCTACCATACTAGACTAGTATTGTTATTGTACTGTATAAAGTTTGCTGTATAAGGATACAGGTTAATTTAATATATATCAATCGACATTATTATCGTCATATATCTATATATCTATAATAGATACCAACTCCATATACAATGTACATAGTGTCGTGTCCCAATTCTATTTCTTTGCTTCATCTATTTCTATTTGATTTGTATTGATTCCAATCACTCTGAAATAATCGAAAGGCAGCTCTTACTCTTACGATTCTAATTCCTAGATTTCTGATTCTTTTTAATAAATATGAATTATATGAATTCCGCTATCCATTGAAGGAAAGAATAAAATCAATGAAGGAAAAAAAAGGGGTAGGGGTATTATATAATAAAAGAAAATCAAGTAATCTTCTTGGTAGCATTCCACGAAGGAGTAATTGATTGAGCAGTTGACAGAGTATACAGAGGTTCCGTGGGAACTTCTTCGGATTTCGAAAAGGATTAGTAAACCGCACCCATTTTTAACGTTTGAACCATGATATGAAATGAAAAAAAGCCCATCATAAATCAAATTTTTAAAATTATAAAAGAAATAATAAAACAAGTGTTTAAGTGCACAATATGCGACTCGACCAAGACAATATTTTATTATGTGTAGTATCTCGTTGGACAATTACTATGTCCATGTTGTTTCCCATAAAAAAGTGTATCCACGTAATGTAATAACAGAACCATTTTCTTTTCTCTTTGATTTCTTTTCTCTTTGAAGAGGAAAGATATAAACAACTAAAACGTAAAAAAAAAAAAAAGAAAGGCTTTGTAGAACAAAAAAAACGATCTATAAAAAAATTGATACAGTTTGATTCCTAAACTCAATTAGTAGTACTTCTAGAGTCCACTTCTTCCCCATACTACAAGTGAAAGGGAAAATGTAAAGACTACCATTAAAGCAGCCCACGCGAGACTTACTATATCCATGTGAATTATGTCCTCGATCTATATGAAGGAATTATTCAATTATTGTTCACTAATAATAGTAGAATCACCGGCGCAGAGTCAAAAGGGGGTTCTGATCCAAGACCATTGATGAAACAATCCAATAAATCCAATTCTAACAAGTTCTTATAATTATAAGATTTCGATTCTAATTGGAAAAGAAAAAATTAAGCACAAGCAAAATACTATATGCAGAGACTGCCTTTGAAGTATCAGAAGTCTCAAAGGAATGTTAATAACATGTCGGAATAATAAGACCTATTCTTTCTTTTGTCGCCCTTCATTTCATTAAGTCAAAAGTATAAAAATATAGAATCAAGATAGATTATTATCTATGGCATACCTCTATTTATTTGATCTAAATCTTACCATTTACAATTGTCGCTATGAAATAATCGAAGATGTCCTATTACGTTCTTGACTAGAGGTTATCGAAAAGTCAAATTTTCTTTTTGTACTTTATTTATAAATTTATAACTTTATAAATAAATAAGTAAAAGCCAATTATCCATTCAATCGAATTACTATTGAATGAATGCCAGAGTACTCAGAGACTTTCATGAGTATATATACAAAGTATCTTCTGCTCTTTCCGCAACTAATAATTTAATTCGATTATTAGTCCGGCTATCCAATCTAATTCAAGACCCAGTCAGTCGACACTACATTAGTAGTGGGAAGGGCTATCATATCAAAATTTACCAGTTTTTTTTTTTCACGACTATAGTCTTTCCTTAAACCCTAGTGAAAGTATTTCCATCATTTTCATTTTAGAGAACAGAAACCCCCCAGATACTTAGCTTAGAATCAAGCTAAGTATCAAGAGTCTTTTTCCTCCGTTTGCTTCTTCTGCTGGAAAAAAATTTTGCAAATTATATCAGCAAAACAGAATAAGGTATTTTGATTCTTTTGTTGATCAGGCGACACCCGGATTTGAACTGGGGAAAAAGGATTTGCAGTCCCCCGCCTTACCGCTCGGCCATGCCGCCAAAATGATACAAAATATATGACAAAATTTCCCCTTTTGTTTTTTTATTGTACTTGTATTTTGAATCCCGTTTTCTTTAATCCCTTATCCTAAAAGGAATCCTTTCTTTTTTGTTTGGATTGGATCAATCCCTTCGATTGATTGTATAGTATCTTAAAATACTGAATATCTAAAAACTTGCTTTCCCTTTTTTATTGAAAAATCACATCTGGGTTTTCAGTCAGTCACAAAAGCAAAAATTCAGGACAAATTTGAACCGTTAACTATTGATTGTTGATTGTGAATTCAGGAAGGATTCTTGAATTTGAATCTAAAATTGTGTTTCCCTAATGATATAAGAAAATTCAAATTGATACATAACTAATCAGTTTTTATTTTTTTTTTTTTTTTTCAATAAAAAAAATCCTTCTCAATTTGAATTATAACAGTAATTATGGGTATATGTAAACCCCATAATATAAATAATATAAATTAAATTGTTACACAGATATTATCGAACCAGGTATCTTATCTGTATAGGATGCCTATAGGTAATTTTCAGGAAATTCTCGTGCTTCAATTTTTACAATTTTTTTAAATAGATTGAATATAGAAAAGAGAAATTTTGATAAAGCATGGCGGGTACTGTTCCAAATAAAGCTGTAATATAATAAACAAAAGGGGGATAGATAGCTGTAGTTATATCTGTGCATGTTTAATAAATAAAAGCTTTTTTTTTTACTTACACATTTTTACACATTTTTTTTAGTCGAATTCGTAGAAGTAGAATATATGAAATGTGTAAAAATGTCTCTCTTCTATGCGAATTCTTCTTTGAACAATTGAATCAACGAAAAAGTTAAGTGCTAAAAAAATCAATTTTATATTGTTTCTAATTATTATGTCTTTATCTCATTATCTCATTGAACAGATCAAATCTTGAATACATTTATGATATTCAATTCAA